CTGAGGTGATGCACGAAAGACTTTAATCATGCAGATTATGCCTACCGTCGGCTATTGATGAAGATGGAGTCAATTTACTTAATAACCAAAGCCAGACCTGAGTGACTTAGGAAGCGGCTTTATCTTACCTTTCTACCAAAGCTTCACCGCCCTCTCTATAGGGGTATCAACGTTCGTTCCACCCTTATGTATTGTAATTGTTAAGTTGACACTCTGGAACACACGTTACTCTTATGTCCTGCATTTTTTCGATCGATGGACATAATTAAACTAAGATAGGTCCCTTTCGGAGAATTCCTCTTTTTTAGCTTAGCTTGACTAATCGTGTAGCAAGGAGGTAGGCTTAGGAATATAGGTTTTCCTTATATTGTTTTGGTACTTGCGGAGGCTGAGAAGAATTGGGTTCGTCTGATAGAGATGAGGCAATGGTGTGACGAAGTCATGCGGGAGGAGGAATTGAAGCTGTTGAGGCAAAGCATGGAGAAAAGGTTGGCGGGTTCCATTGAATCTTTGGGTTGCTCATCTGGGTTCTGCGCATCAATGGGTTATTGACTCTGATCACCCATTCTTGAAGATTTTCTTGAGCTTTTTATCTCTTTCAGGTATCATACTGAACACCAACCCCATCTCAATGAAGACAGGGAACGCAACTAAACCTTTGAACTCGGGTAGCCTTTTAGCATAGCTATGGATGTTGGAAGTTGCAACATCCATAGCTATGCTATTACGAAATTTCTTTGATTTTAATGAATTTGATGAAGAAGACACTTATTGAGCCTCCATTTATAGAGTGGTAGAGGAATCCCGCCATGCGTCACCGAATTTGATGGCAGGCACAATTCTGGCTAGTTCTCCGCACTACTTTTCTGCAGTTGAAGACTCTCATGCCTGTTTAATGAAAAACTGGCTGGCTCTGGCTACCTTGCGGAGCAAACAAAATCTCCCCCAATCACACTGCCTGTATGAACAAACAAACTTTGTACAACCAGCTTACGTGGAAAAGATTCGTCTATGCCAATAGACTCGTGACATCCATGTACTGAGTCGTCAAATGAGCCACGTTAAGAAAGCCCAAGCTTATACGCATTGGCTGGCCCACAGGGTGCCCCAATAGGGCCCGAATGAAAGACCCAAGCCTACATGAACCATCAAAGAAAGTCCTACCACACTAGATAGCTTATAAATTTCCCATGGGAAAACCCTGTCTTATGTGACTGCGTGTGCTTGTTAGATTGCTTGGGGTTCTATGTTGGGCCCACTCTTTGTCACCTTAGGAAAATAAATGGACTTATCGGCTGTCTTTCTGGGCCCTATGATGGACCTTTATATAGAATAGGAGAGGGCCAAGAATTCTTTTTCCCGTGGCACATTTAGTTCTGGTTGAGGCTTTCTTTACCCGGTATAACTGGGCTCGGAAATTCGCAGCATTGCGGCCTGACTCATCATAAGTTGGAGTGATGAATCCTGGCCCTCCCGAGCCTTGTAACAATTTTCCGATCTTATCGCAACAGACGATCAAAGAGTGCAGCTGGCTAAGCCGCATCTTTTTAGTTTTAGCGCGAGTGCTTGAAAGTGACTGTCTTCACTTAGTCCTAAGAGAGGGAAAAATGATCTTCCGTCACTAGCCATTGCTCTAGATGCTCTTGTCTCGAAGAGTAAGAGTCATATGCCGATCTTCATGCCATCCTCATTACTAGCTCTGACGACTAGTCCTCCGCTAATCAAATACCTGCACCCCTCCGAAACAGGGCATTCGTCGTAAGCCCTTTCCTCTGATCTGTTGTTATCTGACCTGCTCCTCGAACAATTGAATCAATAGTCATTGATATCCACACCCATGCACAAAGAATAGGCTGTGAATGTCCTCTTTTCAGGAATAGAATCGGACATGGAATGCCCTCTGACTTCATCCGATAGGCCTGTCCTCGTTCTAGTAGTGGGCAAATCCCCTGCTCTCTTTGAAAGACTAGGCTGTGGGACTGATGACTCGGCACTCTTTTCAATGGCCACTATGCTTAAACATTAGCTATTGCTATTTTGAACCCCCGCCCTTGGAACGTCTTTGAGGAGAAATCCTTTCCTGAAGTTCAACAAGCTATTGGAAACCAGTAGGCTATATGACGTAGCAGGGACCAATCCCAGATCCGGCCCAAGCGGACACGGTGATTAGACGTTGAGCGGAGCTCTTCCTGCGGTCTCACAGGCTCTTGCTTCCTTCACCTTACGGAAGATGGCAGATTGGAATGAGACCGTTGTGGCTCCTGGCTGTCAAGAGGCTAAAGCCCTTGCGAGAACCTTTCATCCGAGTCTCAAACAAAACCATTACATCTTACACAATAAGACGAGAGGCGAATGGGAACACAGCCAGATAGACATTCCGCCCCTATACCTCAAAGGGAATCGCCCTCTACTCTACGACTTAGAAGACTGAGAATCCTTTTTCTGATAGACAGAAAGAGAAGAAAAGTAGTCTCCCCTTAAGTGAAGTGGCTTCGGGCCCGGTTACACAGGAAAAAAGATAAATCCGCACTTTAGTGACCTATCCGGCTAGCTATAAGAAGAAGAGAGAGGTGGAAGTAAGCTGCGGCATCCTATCTACTTCGATACTCTATTTCGGAGAATAGGGTGTTACAAAAAATATTCCGTTCCTACAGCCGTGGCAAGAGAGGTTTATTATCCAATAGCAGATGCTACTTTTTGAGGGTAGGGGCCCACTCTTTCTTCGAAATGGTATAGGGACAGCGGATAGGCTGCTCCTGCGGTTTTTAGCAGTGGACGCCGCTAACGCCTTAAGCTTATTACAGCTTCAGTCTTGATCCATAGCAATCAGCGAAAGGGGAGCACGAGTGATGAGTATACTTTCTCTGCCCCGGTTCTAAGCCAGCCCTTACTTATCTATTGCCATCCGCCGCCCATGCTTCGTCATAGAGTTAGGTAGGCCCACACAAGCTAAAAGATGGAAGTTTCGAACCGGGCGCCCTTATTTAGGAAAAAGAGCTTTCGTGCAGTCTCTTAGTCAACTACCTGAACAACAGATAGGTCACCCTCCGCCCGCGATTGGTCAAATAGACTGCTTACAGCACAAATTCTTATGTTTGATTGGGTACAGAACGAAACGATTGATCAAAGTGTGTTACAGGCCATGGAAATAGCTTTTTCGATGATTATTGAGTTGGAGCAGCCAGAACCAAAGCAGAAAGAGGGGGAATTTTTAATTTCAACTATTCTGTCTTTTACTAGTTGAAAGTGATGATGTTGACCTAGAATGAGAATGTTAGGCTAATCTGAATAGGGGGTTGGGAATCCCACCTTTGAAAGAGTTGTTGTCTCGGTAGGGGCATGCTAATAGTTGTGTGGGGATCTATTCCTAAGCCAAGCTATACCTGCAAGCCTGTTTTTGTCTTGTTCTGTCGGTGAAAAGGGGACTTCCCCAAGGCGGATGCGATATCGGACCTTGTAATCAAAGTCTTCGACCCTGGTTGTTCTTATCCGATAGGGCGGGCAGCTCAAACTAGGGAAATGGCAGGCAACCACGTAGTTGAGGCATGGCTTTTTTCTTGCTCCGGGACCAGCTCCCTGAACCTAGCTTCGACATATAACTTTTCCAATTGCAAAAGGTAGCCGGGCCTAGCTTGCAATAGATCCCATTGCTTATCCTGTGCAGTTTCCGATAAGATAGAGTTACAGGTTCCGGAGCCGCGGGAATCGGACAGGAAACAATCAAGAAGCTGCCTGTCAGGTAACAGATTGGATACATTGCCAGGCCAGTCTCCCATTCCAATAGCTGCTAGTAGACAGAATCCAGTCAAAGTAAGCTTGCTTTTAGCATGAATCTTTCGTATGTGAGTCAGTTTTCCATACCCAATTCTCTCACATGATCGAGACTATCCTACTCCCCCTGGTAAACTATTCGAGTATAAAGAACCAAAACAAGAAATCAGGGTGGTGGGTTAGGATAGACTTTCTAGATACCTTTTTGTTTTGATCTAGCTCTGCTTGCTTGCTGACCTGTGCTACCTATTCTTGATCCAGGAATAACAGAAGAGAATTCAGCTTACTATCTCGCTTTGAGCGCTACCTAAGCAACTTTTAAGGCACTCAGAGAAGAGTGGAAAGATTCCTAGAAAGTAAACTCACTCAAATTTCGTATAGCAAGAAAGGAAGCAGTAAAGCTCGTGAAAGAAAGTTAATTTTCTGCGCTGATAAAAGGGCATTTTTTTTCTGTAGTTGTATTACCTTAGTGATTTAATCAGTACTTTACCAATGTGATCTAGGGAAGACAAGTCTTTGATATCAATTGGATCAGTATCCACCCATACATCTCCGTGATATACTGGTATCCTCTTGGTCCCCTGCTTAATCCCAAGCCTGACATCTCTTTCTTGATGATGTTAAGAGTGTGCCAATCAATCCGGAAGTTGGCTTCCACCGCTACCTGTTCTGTACGAGATGGATCTGCGTACTGTGACTCAAACCATTCTGGACTGACCAGGTTTTTCGCTGGTCCCTTGTACTTGAGTACATTGGTGCTATCTTTTGCGATGTAGAAATAGTGCTAAAAAGTCTCCTTTCATGACTCTGTCCTCTAGCTTAAACTTACCTAAGACAGAAGAAGAAAGAAGTTCTTTCTTTAGGCCAAGCACAACTGAGTCTGTGTCCGTGTAGTAGCAGTCCTCTCTTGAGATATAAGGTTACATATATATCCTAGCTGAGGCAGTGATCGCAGCAGCTAGTTGTACAGCAGAGTTCTGGTTCCAATAATCTGAGCCCATCTTGGTATTGCGGCTGCGAAGTATTCTCGCTAAGCATATCAGCGAATATCAACTCACTATTCCTGGGCCCAACCTCGAAATGGCCAAGGCTTGATAATCGGGTATAACTCGGAAGCCGGCTTGCGCTGAGTCTATACCTCTGGCAGGCATCGCAGCTCTTAGCATGTGCTATGCAATCTGACAGGACCGTAGGCCAGTAGTGGCCATGTCTCCGGATCAACCAACGCATCTTCACAAACCCATGTGCCCGGGAGTCCGTTTTTTTGAGCTAACTAGAAGCTTAGAGTAGAGCGCTAGCGTGCACACTTCCGTTAATGTGCTTCACCGATCGATGGAATCTTTTTTACATTGATTAGTCGGACCAAACGGAGAGATCAATGCTACTCATTCTGATCTCAGCTGCTTTGTCTCTTTCTCGGGTACATCCCATACATACAAAGACTGGAGGAAGCAACTGCGCCAATGGTACTTCTTCCTTCTTCAAGCTCTTCCTCGCCGTCAAACTACTTCTATCTTTCAGGTGTAGAGGGAAAAGAGAGTCTTAAGCAGCAAGCATGAGTGAACAGAGACTGCTATAACCATGTCCCTAGTTTTAAGTAGGCGTGGGAAGATAATTTCTTGATTGTTTAGTTTAAAGTCAAGCAATCAATTTCCGAGAAGAGTTTTGCAGGGAAAGCAAAAGAAGAAAGAAAAAGGATCGAGACAGGAACCTGACTCTCTTAGCATAGGCTTGAAGCCCTCATGTCCTATAGGAAGTGGAAGTCAGAAATCCTATCCATCTTTTTCTCTAAATCTAAATATATAATGAAGAAATCATATCGTGCTTATATTTTAGGATCCTCTAAATCCTCAGACACCGAGACTATGGGGAATCCATATTTGTTAACGAAAAGATTCCCAAAATTACAAGAAACCACCTTACCATCTCCGGGCTTCAGAATTAGAAATTGAACTCCTTCATCCATACAGGAATTCTCTAGAAATAAGAGAACCCTATTTTTTTACTTTGCATGCAGTTCCGATTGGAACAAGCATTTTATGATAGAATCGTGCGAAGGGCAAGTCCAGAAACTTAGAAACGAAATATCTGTCAAAAAAAAGTGAAAAAAAACCGGACGAAGAAATCGGACGGGCGGTATTCGTCGGCCCGGTTTCTCCCTTTCTTGTCTAGTGTATTAGACTCCATTATAGGTCATTCGGAAGGGCTCCGTTTCTATTTTAGGGCATAACGTTGTGGTTGTTCCCTCTCCTTTCAGTCGAGTGACTTCGTACCTCTCCTTTCAGTCGAGTGACTTCGTACCTCTCCTTTCAGTCGAGTGACTTCGTACCTCTCCTGACCGAGAAAAAGAAGTTCCAGAGGCATCCTCCATTCATATCGATTTGGGTTTTTCTGCACCATATTTTGATCTGCCTCTTCTTCGATCCGGAATTCCCAACAAATCCTTGACTCCTCGAATACAATGGGATTTAACACCTGGCAAATCTTTCACTCTACCTCCTCTTATTAACACCATAGAATGTTCCTGCGAATTATGACCTTCGCCCGGAATGTGAGCAAATATATCATGTCGATTGCTCAATCGTACTTTGGCTATCTTACGTGGAGCTGAATTTGGTTTTTTCGGTGTTCTCGTTGAAACACGCGGGCGTACTCCTTGCTTCTGGGGACATTGATCCGAAGCTCGAGTACGGTCCGTGCGCCGTTTTTCTTCTCTACCATGACGAATCAATTGATTTAATGTAGGCATCGCTCTTTCCTTTGTCCTTCCTCCCTATTTTTGCCCTATCACTAGTGATTACTCCCGATCCGAAGCACCCCTTTTCCATTCATAGAGAGATCCAATCGTCAAAATCAATAAAAAGGCCATCATAGACCAAGATCCAAACGGATCAATCTTGTTGGGAGGTACTGCCCAAGGAAAGGAAAAGGTGACTTCCGGATCAGGAATAATAAATAAAATGGAAACAAGATAAAATCGTATATCGAAACGACTTCTGGCATCACCGAAAGGATCGAAACCACATTCGTAGGCCGACAATTTTTCTGGATAGGTCGAACTATTGGAAGCAAAGGGAAAAGGAAGACCTAGTGGGATCAAAGAAACTAGCAGACTGATCACTAAATAGATACAAATAGGTGCAAATTCTGACATTACCACAAACCACTTGGTTCTTTCGCTCCTAGCTCGCGAAGCGGCATACCGAAAAAAAAAGAAAAAAGATCTGTGCCTGGTCTGGTCGACCCAATCATGATATTTCGACACATTGGGGCTATGGGACTCGAACCCAATTCTTCCACGACCCCTATTCTTTCTCGAACGAACGACCACTTATCTTTCTGTCTAGGTCTGCCTCAACGAGCTTTGCTACTTCAACAAGGAGTGGAAAGGGCCCCCCTCTCATAGGCGGCCGAAGGCACAGCCTGTTTAACAACAGCAAGAAAAAGGACAATTTATTCTTCTCTCTATACGAAATTTCTGATACGCGAAATCTGGCCGAAAAAACTCAACCTGTGAGAGCTCATTCCCTTTTTGAAGCAATGAATGATTTTTTTACGACGATAGGATACCACCGGATGCGGTTTTTGTTATGAACTGACAAGATCTAAGTCTCCCCTTCCGCCGCTGGACTGGAATCTTCGACTGGAACGAAGGAACTCGAAAAGGGATCACCAACAGTGATTTCGATCATCACTGTACGATAATAGTTGACTTGTATAACAACCCTTATCTGAAAGTAGTCTAAGTTGATGACTTTGTTATAGTAGTTAGACAGCGTATCTGTTAGAGAATATCCTTATTGTTAGGACTTTTTGTTGAGCGAAGGGACCCATGGGAATATGGGTCCCGAGCGGTTTCTCATTGCTTTATCTATTCTATTGGGAGTGAGGGAACGGATCGTTGGCCGTTGTCTTGTTTCCTGTGCTTGTTTTCCCGTGGTTTAACTTCAATAATTATATATTCCATTTTTAAATAAAAGTATGTCACCGCTAAGAATAGCTACCAATGCAAACCAGTTTGTCTTATATTATAATAATCCAGTAGCAAGCAAGTCGAAAGAAAGGGAAGGGATTCTGATCCAACCAGCAAGGCATACGGTCTTGGACACTTAACCAAGCTCTTTATGAGCGGTATCCATCTTCACCTTATTCAACTCTACTTAGCCTCCGGCTTGCTTGGGCGTGGTGAAGCAAGGTCTCGATCGACAGATCTAGTGGTCAGTCACCGTCAATATTTGATTCTACGGCCAATGCTGCTAAATTCAAATAGCAATTAAACCGGGAAGCCCTAGCCTTGAAACAAGGGGCTTTATTACTAATATAGAAATTGAAATCAGATAAAGATGCCTAGTCTGCGCTGTTAGAATCCATTGGAGAAAGGCTTGCTCACTTCTTCATCTGTGAGATGATCGTATTATAAGTTAGAATAATGGGATTGGACCTTGCTTCGATCCCCTCTTTAAGAGACTCCATAAAGTCGTTGACCCATAGATGTAATAGCCGAAATGTTTTCCTTTACGCCATAGGAACTAGTATCGAATTCGAAATCCTTACTCTGCGAGAAAGAACTACGATAGAGAGAAGAGCGAGGCAGTATGTAATAGGGTGCTCTCTCTGATGGTGAAATTAGCGTTCTCTAAGATAGCTATCATCTGGTATGATCGTTCTATCCTGTAGCTATGATGGTGATATAAGTTATCTTAATAATGAGATGAGCGTTCTGTCTTATAGCTCTCTGGTGCTATGCTGGTGGGGTGATTTAAGTTATCTCTCTGGTATGATCGTTCTATCCGGTGTCTATGATTTGAGAGCTTCTCTCAGTATTTATGGGATTTTGCTTCTGTCAGTATCTTTATAGTTCGCTATCATTTTGATTTTAGCGTCCTCTTGTTAGAAAGAAGATAGGCCAGGTTGAATAGATAGGAGTTCAGAAACCTTCTCCCGAAGTTACGGGGGCATTACCCACGGGTGTGGGGCAGGATTTCTATATAGTATATATACGCGGTCACACTTATCCTGGACTGTGTTACGGTTTTTTTAGAGACAGAGAGTAAATTGGAAATACTACTTAAGTTAAAGGGGGATAGACCGTCTACCCAGTGCCGCTACCCACTTCTACTAATACTAAGGCTGAATCTTTGCAATCTTCTATTTTGTTGAATAGCAATTTCCTATAAGAAGATAGGTACTCACAAAGGCAGACATCCAGTTTCCATCGTAGTGCTAGACCATGTTGGGGCTTGCTTCGTGTCCTGCCCCCCCTCTAGATGGTACAAAGAAGATAGCTCAGACATACATCCAATCTATATACAGCGTGATCCGTGTTATGATAGAAGTAGAAGTTGTTTATACTTTTGATATAGGCCTCTTTTTCTCTTCCTCGATATAAGGAAGCAAAAAAGGATCGCGTGTAGGCATCCAACTTTTATTTTGATATAGAAAGATCTTACCCAAGACGATCATCCGGGTAGTTGGATTGGGCCCTGCAGTGGTAGAACCTGCTTTGATAGAAAATAGGATCAAAGCCACTTCCTCTGCTTTTCTTTCTGGATACCAAAGGGTTCAGGGGCATAGCCTAGCACGATTACTACATAGAAAGAATTTTGCTCGCTCGGGCGTACTTCATGCTTACACCTAAAGGTGTCCCCAGTTCTATTCCTTTTTTTGTTCGGATCAGACGGTGGTGAGCAATCGATCGAGAGCAAGGGATGCTAGCGCTCTGATCCTCATATTCCTTGCTTCAGTTGGTTCAGGAAGCGCTAAGCGCACTACACTAATATAAGAAAGCGTAGCGGTTCGGAATCAAATCCGCTCTTTCAGCTAGTCTTCTTTGATCCACAGAATCCGCTGCAGTTAGCGAGAGTCGTGGTAGTTCAGTTCGAAAGGCAGTTCAGTCATTTTAGGGTAGAAATCCTAAAAAAAAAAGTTATGCCCTACCCTTCTTTCTTGCTGTGATTCCATTTCCTGCACCAAGCCAAGTTAGCTCATCTTAGGGTTTTATTTTCTTATTAAGAAAGGCTGAAGTTCTTCCTTTATTAAGGTAAGGTCCGAGAGTAAGATGGCTATCTTTTCAGCTCTTCTGACTATGCCGTGGTAGCTAGGCTTATATCAAACCAGACTAGTTCCTGGTGGTTTAGTAATTTAGTAAGGGCTTTAGCAAAAGACGTAACTGCTCTTGTCGGGGCTACTAGATAGGAAAGATATGCCACACCTGGACCAGGCTAAAAACGAGGAGTCTTCCCTTTTCGGGGTTAGACTCTATAGAACCAGAACAATAGACTGATTGACTGTGGTCAGGTCAGAGCCCTCTGTTGGAGGAGATTGATTGGACTTTCTACCGTACCTTACTTAGTCTTCCGCTGGACCTGGATTCTCTAAAGCTTAAAAATAGAAGTACCCCTCGGGGGAGGAGGAATTGACTTCTCTAAAAAGGAGAGAAAACCATTTCATCTGTATCTGGCACTTCTTTACTTGGCTTATCTAGTAGACTGTTTTTAGCGGGAGAAAACCTTTAGCTTTAGCAAGTACTACTCTAACTACTCCAGGATAGTATAACCGATGATATGATGTTCTTTTCGCTCTTGGAGTAAGAAAAGTATGTTTGAAAGGTGCGTAGCTATGAAGTCAAGAGATTCCGGAATCTCTCTTTCCTGTGCTATCAAGAATAAGGAATAGCCAGCAAGGTATTCTTATACGCGCGTGCAAGAGATTCAGTTTAGTGTAAGGTGCAAGGCGAAAGTCATAAAGGAAATCGAACTCCCAGTCTCATTCCCGGCAAACCGTGAACAGAGTGAAGGGTGGGCCAAGAGCTTTTTAGAAGGGGTCTTTATTCAACAATATTCCCCGGGCTCACCTATATCCTATTCCTATTCCAGCTGGCGGGTTATCTTTTATATCGATTCATAATAAGTAAGGCAAAGAGAGCTCAATGTGGGAATCGTGGAAGATGGTGTCAAAGCACCTCCCCTCGCTCCACTAGCTAGGTAACTCATCTTTCTAACTAAGAAAGCATAAAATCCTTTAAGCCCGCCTGCCAATAGGCTCTCTTCTCATCCAGCTTTAGATCGGTCAGATGGGCTTTTGCTTTGTTTACTCGGAGTTCTTTCCGTCTAGTCAGGTTTGCTTTTTTGCGTTCACTCGCGGAGTTATAGTTAGATTCGTGACTTCTTCGCATCTCTCAATCAACATACTAAAATCCATTCTCTCACCAACCCCCAAGCTTCTTTGGCTAAACAAAGGACTTGGTGATTAGTAGCTGGTTCAACAAGAGCAATCTTATCTTATTGGCTTGCTTATTCAACTCGTTTGAGTAAACCCCGTCTTTTTGTCCTAAATGCCTCTTCCCGTTAGCGCAATAGGCTGCTCGATTTGCCATCTCGGATAAAAAAAAAGGTAAGAATGTTTGGAGTAATATTTTAGGAAACGCGGAATGAATGGAGGAGTAATTCAAATGTTATATAGATACGGGAGAAGATTAAACCTCTCTTGGCGTGATTTGAATTAGACCATCTCTCTATCTAGGGAAAGAGTCCCGCCTTCGATGCTTAACTTAATAAGTACCGAATCCTAGTATAATCCTAAAAAAATTCTATACATCATAAAGACGAAAAAGACCCTTTGCCACTTCCTTTTTTCGTAGCTTAAAAGGCGTCCCTTTCTATTATTTGGATATGCCCTTCCTTATTTACGCAAATAAAGCCGCCGAAGAATGGGAATGCTAGACTCTACCAAGTAAAGCAACTCCAACTGTCACTGCAACTGGCTCGCAAACTATTCCTGCTTAGGGATACAACCTATGGCAACTCCCAATGGCTGACTTACTCCAGCATTGCCTTTACTTGCTTGTTAGCCTTAGGGACTCTAACCCCTAGAAGTCGAACTCGCTCGCAGGTAGGAAGAAATGGAACTCCATGTAAGCTTTCTCCAATTGGCTCACAAGAAACAGGAAGGAATGGCACGGGAAAGAGATGCCACTCTATTTGTAAGGGCAATAACTGGTACTGCTACGAGGGCTCCCACCCCTCCAGCTATACTGGGCTTCCACTTCTTATATTCATTTTTAAACACCGATGAAATCCAACACTGGTAAACTCATATCTCAAGGGACGGAGGTACCTTAGATTAGAAGCCCATACATAAGTACTGGGACTTAGCTTAGGACTGCAGGAAATAGGATAGCCACTAGGCCAGCTACTAAATACACACGCACTAAACAATATATGGTGAAAGCTTCTTCTCTAGGATAAATAAAAAGAAATCCATATTGGCTTACAGGGCTTACCCCTACTCTTATGCTTGACTAGAAATTATGCTTGCTTAACTTGAAAGTTAAATTGGAACTTCCAGGCAAATTCATTCCTCTTTCACCCTCCTCTCCGCCCGCCTGTTTAGCAATCCAGCTATTGAGTCTACTACGAGGGCCAAAGCTGAGCTTTGGTCCACCACCTGGATAGGGTTCTAGGGAAAGGGAAACAGAAGATAGCTCTCTATGGATGGCTGTAGTCCCTTTTAGAGAAGCCTTCTTCTGCTGCCTTTTTCGGTTAGTTTAGGTCCTGGTCCTGAGTAAGAGCCAGTAAGGTGCTAGCCCGGCCCCTTGGTCTGGGTCTGGGTACAACTATAGAATATTTATCTGTCTTTTTGGGACTTTTTCAGCTTATTTTTCCTTATCTTTTAGGTAAGTGAAGTGACCAGGGCACGAACGCTCTAACAAGTTAAGGTCTTTCTCAACCAAAGCATGTTGATTGCACGGGATGCAGATAAAGTGATCAAAGTGAGGATAATCCTTTAGGTGCTGTCTACGAACACCATCCGCGAACATCAAAGGCTGCGGTATCTTATCGAACCGATGACCGAATGGATTGGAGAAAGCAGAAATAAAAGTCCTAGGCAGTAGACTTTCCAACGGCAGACTCTCTGGCAGCAGAGATTAGGAGACAGCAGATGTGGTATCATCGCTAGAAGCGCAGTTCTGGAAGCAAAGCCAAGTTCTATCTCTGGTTCACAAGCCTGACGTTCTCAAGGTGCGGAAGGCTGTGGTTCGTAAGTCAGGTTCTCTTTCTCCTGACGCTTTCATGCTTTCACCTTCGTTTCCGAAAGAATGTTATTCCTCTAGCCGACCCACACCCCACTCTTGAATCCGGTGATCAGAAATCGTCACCAGGAGGGCTCGACCCCCTAGAGAGAAAGCAATCTTCCAAAAAACTGCCTGAAAAAGGTCAACACAACCCATTATCTGAGAGAGGCAACAGCATATAGCGAGAACGCACAACACTATTGAAATTCTTACCAAATAATTAGACATTGGCCGTTCAACATGACTTAATAAGATGTTTTTCCTAATTGCGCTCTCCGGAGAAATTGTTTTTGGTGTTGTTAGTTCCGCAGCTCTTACAGAGAATTCCATATTATATTATTTATGGATTTTATTGAGAAAAAATGATTCCCTCCGGACAGACAGAGAGTCTTTCCTGCACGGAGTAGTTAAGAACTCTAGATAGCTGTGGTTGGTTGTTGACCAACAAATTATGCATGGGACTCTTTTTTCTTTGTCGTTGCTTGGCTGTAAACCAAGTGCTTTTCGATCTTAGGCGAACGAGGGTTACCGGCTCTACGACCTTGCAAGGCACTACTGTAGAGCTCTTTGGGCCTGCCGCTTTCTCAATCGAAAATGGAAACTGTAAAGATTAGAGCGCACTGCGATTCTTATCGTTATCTATGTCATTTCTTTCTTTATTTTCGTTGAAGTTACGTGCTACTATCTTAGGTTTTTCTCTTCCGAAGACGAATCTCCTTCACTCACGGAACACAAAGCAAATTCCTACCTCAACAGCATCTATCGTTCTTAGGCGAAGGCAGGCTCATGACCTTAAAACTGCAGGTTCGAATCCTGCCCCCGCCTAAGGAACATTGCTCGCCGGGATAGAAGGCTGGTCCCAACCCGTCTACCAATGTCATTTCATGAAGATGGACACTGGCTTGGGGGGGGCGGGCGCCTATCCGACATATAATCGGCACAGCTGGTATACAAAATTATCATTGTGAAAAATAGTTCCAACCGATTCTCGGCTCTACTACGATTAGTGTCTCTAAAATTCAAATGGCAGAGAGTTTTTGAACACTCTCGGGTGAGAAAGTATTACCAGGTACTACGAATATTGAGGAAGACTTGCTTCTTATTGGGCAAACATGGCACTCTTATTTTTAAGATATCGATGCCTTTCCTCTTTGTAGGAACCGTGTCCAGTCTTTTCTATCTTCTTCTTTGTCTTTAACTCGGCTTTTTGGATTTCTTTCACCCCCCACTTTGGGAAATAGGGCGCTCTCTTGGGAGTCGAGTCCTCTTGAGTAGGGGCTTAGGCTGTGAAGGGAAGGAGGGCTCAAAACTTTTGGTTTTGATTCTAGCCGCTTTCGGGATCTGTAACAAAACGATAATGAATATGACGGGAGGAGGCAGTTAACCAAGGGCCACACAGGGGTGATGCCGGATCCTATTCAACATTGAATTCTGAAGCTGACTCGGGTAGTTGGCGACAGTACCTCAACTTATCATCAGATAAAGAGGAAAATGCCGACCCCTCTAATGCCTTTCCGATTCAATCTTTAGCTGGCATCAGCCTTTGTCCGAGAAAAGGTAAAGCGTTAATTGTAAGCCCCAACGAGAAAGGTAGTTGACTTGAAAAATTAAGGGAAAGGTGAATGAGTTGACTTGCTTCACGGAATTGACTTCCCAACCGGCTAATGCTTCTAGAAAGGGTCTACGGGGAACCTTCTTCTCTTCTCCCTACTTACCCTTACCTTAGGTGGGTTGTGTTGTCCTTTAAAGAATAGCTATAGCCCAACTAACGGGTATCCATCCCACGAACAATCAATCCTTTGGGACATTCTACATTCAACTCCAGTTACGACTTCCCCTCGGCCGGGCATCTTCCCTCTTGCTTCGCTTGAGTTTCTCACTGTGGACCAATTCCGATCGCTTAACTCGGAACTCCCTTAGTGCTTCACTTTCTTTATTAGTAGGCTAATCGAGAGGTCTATGAAATGCTATACGGAAAGGGTGATTCTTTATTCATGTAATTCCCGCGATGAAAAGGTTATTAAAAAGGTTCATAGGTGGTCGTTTAACGGCCCACGAGTATCTGTTTCTCAATTCCTATTCCTCCTCTTCTCAAAGGGGTATAAGAAAGTTTAGTCAAGCCGAGAAAGAAAATCTAAATTTTTCTACAGTAAGGCGAGAATAAGCCCCATTAAAAGCTTGTTTTGTTCAGTGGGGGCTGGTTCGGTTCAGTGAGTTACGTTACTCTCCTGATTAGTTATTGAATTGTCGGCATCACTATATCTTATTCCCCGTACAGGCTCGACTATAGTAACGGGAGATGTGATCTCGCCATACCTTACTGTCTGTCTCCCCCTCTCCCTACTAGATATGCTAAAAGAATATAAGGATTTCCTGGAACGAAGTCCCAGATCTTTCATAGCCTGGAGAAAATAGAAAACAACTTAATCTTAGTGGTTCTAGACTTTAAGTTAGAGCTCGTGGTTGCTTCGAGCAACGGAAAAAGGCTTTTTTAAGGGAAAAAAAAACCTTATCTGCCCCGATTCCCTCGAACTATAAAGAGAGAATAATAGAGATCTAAGCGTAGAAAGATTAGCTAACGAATGCTCCTATCCTAAGGGAATGAGTGCTTTTAGAAACTAGGATTCCGCTTGGCCGCTCTGAACTCTTGGTTTCAGCTCTTAACAAGAATTGCCATAGTTGAATGTGAACAACTCGATTGGTTAAGTCATTTACCCGGTTATAAGGAAGACTAGCTAGAAATCCTTCTCACTTCATTTCTCGATATGAAGAATAGCCGCTTAGTTTCGGTTTCGTAGTCAAGGGATGAGACTTGACTTCTTCCCCCGCTTAGGCACCTTAAGCGCTAGTTCTGCTTTTAAGATAATATCGCTTTCTCAATTCTTCCTATTCTCCTGCTACAAATGCCAAAACAAACACTAATTCAGTCTAATGCGCCTACCCACCCACCTTAGATGCTTTGGCACAAGGTTACCAATTAGAAAACATTCAACCTTCCCCCGTAAACGCCTTTCTTACCTCTATTAGCAGTACGTGAGCGCTTACCTAGCTTGCACCAATTTACTTAAATCCTTATAAATAAGAAGAAGAGACTGTCTTATACCATAAGAAGCAGGACTTGTGTGCTTGGTTAGGCAGAATAAAAAGGAATTTTCAAGCCTACCCTATAACCGGACGGCTTAGCCCGTATTGCAAGTTCTTGGCAGGGTCTTAGGCTTGTCCTCCCCTTGCCTTGGCTATTAAATTTTTAAATCCTTTATTGGAAATTAAAGTAAGCACTTGAAGCACACAGTTAAGAAAGAATGGACTTGCATTTTCCTTATCCGGTTAACATAGCTTACCGCTGTATTGCCTGCCTTTACTGACACAGGAGACTAAATATACTTTAGTGCTCGGGGCTGAACAACAAGCAGCGGAGATGATCTGGGCATCTCAGAAAGTCCCATCACAGCCAATCCTTGTGGAGAAGACAGCTTTTAGCAAAAGTGACACGGCACGGTACGACCTCTCTTACTTTTTTTGGATTGGTTGCGAAAAGGCAAGGCATCCTTTTCTGGTCAAGGTATCCACGGGCCCTGTTCCGCTTCATCTAAGCTAATTTGAATCAGAAGCTGTGTGGGCGCCGTAGCCTTTAACTATAATTAAGGTCTGGTGTGGGGATAACAGGCGACAGAAGGATGACGGCATTGGGAACGTAGCGTAGAAAGGGTTCTCCGCAGTGAACCAAATGATCTAGCCAATCATTCTCCTAACAGTCTACCGATTCTCCAAGTTCGGAAATCTGTAAGTTCCTAGGTCATCTCGCAATTACTCCATGGAGAGTAAGATCTGTTCGATATGTAAGTGGTCTAGTCACTACCTGTAAGGCAAGCCCCACAGACACCTTACTACTTTCTAAGCTTTCTCTCTTGTCTCGCCAATCTAGTATTGCCGTATAAGAGAACTGTATTGCTAAATTCGTTTTTTCAGATCCGTTGAGCAGAGGTGGAAGATGCCCTTTTCGGACAGTGGCATCGCGCGATACTCAAGAAAGGAAAGCGCGGTCGATAGTGCCCTTCATAGAATGGTGCCTATGGGAAAGGCGAGAGGGGTACTTATCACTATCCGAATCTGCTACTAAAGAAGAAAAACCTATTCACGATTGATCCCGGGTTAGAGTTAGCTAGACTCTTGGAAAAATAGACTTTCCTTCTCTATCCGTACACGGGGTCTGGTTAGGAACCTTATTTATATTTATATAAGAACCCGTTTCGGGCTAAATAGAAAGATTAAAGTTAGCCCAAGCCCAGAGGCAATCAAGCCTTGGAAACTAGTTCAAATAGAACTCAAAACTAGGCAATCCAACTTCTATTGACTTCCCTGGAACTAGCTGCCATTTCATCGGTTGTCGGAAGAGCAGTAGGTCTTGGTGCTTGAGTCAGTCCGTGGTCAGCAGTGGATTAGGTAGAATCGGTAGCTGTTCTTGCTCCTGTTCAACTGCAAAGAAGAATAGCTTTTCTCTAGATCGAATGCGACCTCGAAAGATTAAACTTCTCCCACAAGGCAATCAAGTCTTATTAGTTCAGCTAGCCCATTAATTATATCATCTGTGCGTGCCTTATCTAGAATAAGGAAATACCTGGCTCCAGGTAGCGAAAGGGAGTAGCGAAGGGTAAATTCGTTAGGAGAGAATACCTGGCGTCCAGCTTAGCAACCATTATGAGTGAGTACTCCCGAGTGACTTACGTGCCTTACTCTAACAAGTAAGTAACTTAACGTACCTTAGCACAAGTACTAAGTAAGCAAGAAGCTACCTTATTAACCGCCGTGTATGCTCTCTCATAGGCCTCGTTAGGACTGACAATAGACGCTAAAGTCTTACGGTCGATCCGTTTAGCTACCATAATTATCTTTGACAGACTAAAGAGGTACGAAGTCACTCATATTGCTATATGAGGAGTGAAAACGAGAGGGACAACCAAATCTTTACTAGCATATCCGCCTCTCACTTCACTCCTCTCCTTTAGTAGAGCCAATGCCTCCTCTCTCGCTGCTACTGAGCTAGATGCTGAGCTACCTCATTCTCTTCCTGTTGAGGTGGGAAACCCCTCATCCCTTGGTTGTCAATCAGTTTAGTTTGAAACCCCTGGTCGAGCTTCTTTCTTCTGCTTCTTCTGTGGATTCCCCAGTTTTGGTTGATTCTCTGGTATCTGGTCTTGCAGCTTCTCTTGCTGCTCTTCTCTTTTCCACTCAGAAGCTGGTATGAAATTAGCTTAGCTTTAGCTGGGGAGGAAAGAACGGAAACAAAGAAGAAGGTAGGACGCTAACCTTGCTTTCCGTAATGGTAAGAGTGGCAATGTGCCCCTTCCTTGTTGGGTTACACCCTTCCTTTGTCAACACACCTATAAAATAGGGTAGGGCAGGAATTCACCTTTGGGCGAGTTCTCCTACAAGACTGTGATGAAAGAGGTTTCTGTCGAGGGAAACGACTGCTTAGTCGAGTATCTCCGCACCTCTGCTTGAAGAAGATGCCCTTGCTACTTCATCTACTGAAATTGACATCTTACAAAAACTTTCATCTCCAACTATGAACTCCAAGACTGAACTCCTACTCTAGCTACTACTTTATGCCCCTCGCCTTAGCTTCTCTTACTTAACGCAATTTCAATAGTTAAGAAAGGATTTATGGGAGTTCTTCACTCAGAAGAATCAGACTCAGACTGAGCTTCATTGCCAATCCTGTGAGCATCTTCTTCGAACCTCGACTTTGACTAGTCGCATCTGTCTTCAGGAAGAGATAGTCACAGCCTTGGTACGCGAAACTGCCATTCTATGCTCAACCTTCTTACCACGAACACCAAAGACAGATAAATAGAGGACTTGAACCTGTAATGTGTACTTAAGGGCTAGATAGACAGATGCCTTCCTATCTTCCTTCTTTACTGGACCAAAAGATGGATAGATCTAATACGTGAATTGTTTTGATCACAGGTAGCGAAACCAAGAAAGAAAGGATTCGCGAGTGGTGCCTCTTTCCTATCTATTTTCTGATATTTCTTCGCCAATACCTTTTTTTTAGCTTTCCTTTAGCTGCTACTTTTTTTTCCCAGTCCACGCCCAATCAGAGTAGTCAGTGTGCCTGCTCCGTCCTTCTTTGACGAAATGGATGCTTTAGGGGAAGGAGGGACTTCACTAAAGATGGTCTGTCTGCGCGCCAGGAAGGGAAGGCTTCCGTGCAGGTAGTTCAAGGCTGAGGTCAAGCTATGGGCGCAAGGAGCTGAAAGGCACTGTCCCGACAGGGGCAGGAGCGAAAGGCCACTCGACAAGAGGTCTCAGAGCGACCCCTATGGTATGGCTAAGCTCCGTTCATAGCCTGGGAAAACCACTGACGATCTGTCTTTAGTAGGTCGTCTATTCGCCTTTCGGCCCCTCGGGATAGGAGTTCCTAGCCCCATTTAGCAGTAAACTGCCTGATCTTCTTTCTTCTACAAGCAGTTCCTAATAGATAGAAAAGGAAGAACCCCTATTAATGAACAGCGGGTCCCACTATGAATCAGAGAAGCACTGAACTCGCACAAAGAACAAACAAAGAAAAAGTGCTTGCTGCGGGTGAGGATGAGGACTTTTCATTCTCAAGGAAATAAAAGAAAGAAAAAAGGAGTGAACCTTAGCTAGGTTGGCTCCTAGGCTAAAGCAACTGTACAACAGGCGATGTTATCAGCGATGCCTCGCTGCGGTGACCAACAAAGCATTATTGAAAGAAGACAACAATCGTCAGGTGGAGTAGCCCTATAGTTAGTAGACTTCCCCTCAGCCTCTCAACTCATACAGAGGGAGGGGAAAGAGACTGATGCTACTACCAATACCAGGTACCGGGTGAATCATACATATCTAGCTGGAAGCCTTATCCTCATTTCAAGTCGAATCCGAGGCTTGGCACCTTTAGTTCTCGAGATATCCACTTGGTGATTGAATTCTAATTTGTTGTTTTCAACTAGAAATGGAACTAAAAATACATCTGCTCTCAAAGTCTCACAGGGAGTCATTCAGATTGGCCAATCTTCCTTACTCGGCACTGGCTGCCAAAGGAATGAAACAAATGCTCAACACATGCCTCCTATTGGAGAAGCTTCTTTCATTCATTTCCCTTACCAGCCGGGACATCAGCTCCTAAAATGGTAACTTCACTCTGCCCGCTCCGTTTGGTTCATCATGTGGACAATTCCTCCACAATCAATCTTTTTGTCTGGAAATGCATGCTTTTATGGAGGGGTTATTTCCCTCGTCGCTTACCCGCATTTCTCTTGGTATACCTACCGGTGTGCCTCCTAATTCCGTGAAGTCCTTGGAGCATGTGCGATTTATTCAGGATCCTTGTCAAGAAAGAAGTCAGTCCCTTCTTCTTTCTTTTATGTTAAAAGGTCTTTACTCGAAGAGGGAGTCGATTCACGTACTTCACCATTTCCTGGGTCGTTATCGCCTTTACCCGGTTCAGGGTATGTATGGGTTCTTTCTCTATTAAGAAAGTCCCGGTGTGAACTCCCCTACTGATCTGACTCCAGCAGATTCTCGAGAAGCCAATTCTCTCTCTCGATCTACTTTACCGACAAGAGCTCTGAATGAATGAGCAATGAGTTTGATTCTAACTATTCAAAGCAGAGGAAATAGAATATTATATAGCCTATAGCTATAGGGCTAGGCTCCGCTCCTCGCTTGCCCTCTTGATGGTATCCAGTTGAAATGGTTGCTGCCCCTAGTTCAAGCTCTAAGTAAAGCATTCACGCACCAAAGACCTCTTACTACGCTCCTGAGCCTAGGAAAGATAAATCCCATTTGCCTAATACGTACTACTGTGCAGCAGATGATTTAGCTGCCGTTATTCCTCCACCAGCTTCTTATTGGCATCAAGCCAGCCCTTATTCCTTGCATCAACAGGCAATCCCGCATAAAAGAAAAAGAAAGGCTACTGACTTGGCTGATTCAACAAGGGAAAAAGGCATCCATTCAAACAGCTCCCATTCCTATGTTGACACCAAGATAAAGAAACCCTGGAGCCTTCCTCTCTATCCATTCCTTTTTCATAATCATAAAGGAAGGAAATGCTTAGCTTACTAAACCAGCAACAGCGGAGTAAGCTCCCATATCCGTGAAGGACTGCTTTCCAGCAGAGGAAAACTTCTCGTTGCTGAGCTTGCCGTTAAAGAGTAAGATGCTGATTATATAGCAGCTCCGATTCCTTCACCGAGAACGATAAGGAAGTCTTATATTACGAACAAGCGCTAAAGAAGGGGGTGGGATCTCTCCTAAAAGACAGAATTGACCTCGAGCCTGTCCTACTTATTCTTCTTTTCCCGTTCGTTCCTGACCCAATCCAACTCGGATCAGTTGGCAAATCGAATCCCACGGGTACTTTACTAAAAAAAGGATCCCTAAAATCATACTTTATAAGGAAGGCTAGCTTCTCGAACCAGACCAGAATCGAAGCTCTATGGGCAGACTCTAGGTACACAGAAAGACCAAGCTAAGCCAATCTCACGTCGAAACAGGGAAATTCTAGCCCTTGAAAGCAGCCCACTTCGGAGTCTCTCACAGGAGAAGGACTGACCTTTTCTCTCATTCCTATCGATAAGACTAAGTCAGGGCGAGCTCTTACTTAGAGAGAGTTAGTTGGGTAGGGTCACTCTAAGAGAAAGAAATCCTGAGTCACGAGAGAGATTCTCCACACGAACGACCCGTCAGGTTATAACTTACATTGGTGAATCGGACCAACACCTATCTTACACCAACAAGGAGTCGCTTTTGTTACGCAGTTCGAAAGCTTAAGCCTTCCTACATATGCGGGCCCACCGGTTTAAAGAGTCCTCTATCCGGACTCCCCCTAGACCTCTGTCTGGCCTAGGGAACTTCTCTAAGCTCGAGAGCTCCAGTCTCCTCACTTAAAGCGTAACCGGCTCACCTCTCCCCGGAAACAAGCCAAACCAAAGCAAACTAACGACGATAAAGTCTCATGGTACGTCCGCTAGTCCCTTTGATTTGATTCCCAATCGTGCACGGCGATAATCAAATCAATTCGTAGGCCGCCTTTTGCCCCGAATTTACATTTACCAAGGAATCACGGTTTGTGGAAAGCTCCTCCGGAACCTTCGCTATTTTAAGGCGTTTTTCCGGGGAATCCGCCGCTTCCCCTTATTTATGCCTTTCTTTTGCTGCTCCACAATGCTCTCTCCAAAACGAAAGTGAAAGAAGCCCGCGTACCCACTCTTCTTTCCCCCCATAGCTGGGGGCCTCGTCCTCAGGGACTACACCTTTCAAAAGGAGAAACTTAGAAAACAAATAGAATCAAAAAGGCCATCATTAATGCGAACAAGGCAATAGCCTCGGTTAGAGCAAAGCCCAGGATTGCATATCCGAATAACTGTTTTGCCAATGATGGATTTCTTGCCACGGAATGAATTAATGAACTGAATACGTTTCCAATACCTACAGCAGCTCCCGCTGAAGCAATTGTAGCAGCTCCGGCACCTATTGATTTTGCACCTTCTAACATCACAAATTTAGAAAAACTCGTCACGCTCTTTCATTCACGATTTTTTGTTATCGTCGCTTCTTCCCCTCGTTCCTTTTCTCTTGGACATCTCACTTGAAATGCAATCATTCTTTTCGATCTTATACTCAGATAGACTAAAGACTCACCCAATTTTCATGAATAAAGAAAGGGATAAACAACGACATCTGTGAACTCGGGTAGGCTTAGGGCATACCTCTGCCCTAAGCTAACAGCTTTCTTCTCTTATGTATGTAATAGTTGGATGAAAAGATCGCTCCTATCCTAAAAGCAGCCGTGATCAACTATACTAAACGATTGATTCCACCCACTTTCAGCTATATCAACAAGGGCTCCCTTTAGTCACGGTTGGGCACAACAAAAGTCAGGCCATTTTTCTATGGACTGCGCTCCTTACTAAGCAAGATGACTCCATCTCATTTGTCAGGAGATGGAACTCAAGCCAAACAAAGGAAAGAAGTCACCAAAGACTGACTTACTTTACGAAAAAAGAAAGGAAAAACTCTTCTTCAATGGGACAAAGCTATTCTAAAAGAAGGAAGGATGCCGATCTCTTTCTGTTGGGGTTGATCCGGCGGGTTGAAAACTTTGTTTTTAGTTGAAAAATTTACTAAAAATAAGCCTCTTTGCCAGTCGATTTCGGATGCGGTGTTTTGGTAAGAAGAATATACGAATTTCTCCTAATCCTAAAATGCTTTTCCCAGCTCTACGAAATTAAAGAAGTTCAGTTTTTGTGCCCCCCTGCTTCCTATTCCTACTCTGGAGGATCACTCTTTCGCTGACTATGTCGCTCACTTCCCTTCTATATAGAATAGCGAAGTCAAAGACTTCAACTTCCAATTCAAGAAAGTCCTTGCATGTAGCCTATCCCGATTTCCTCTTGCTTCTGACTCAGAGAAGAGAGAATTTTTAAGCCTTTTACTTAAGTGCAACAAAGACTGGTGCCAAGCTTCTTCCTCAAGGACGGGAAATATTACTTCTGAGTCTGGGCCTTTCTTCTCTGCTAAGAGAACTCTTATACTAAAATAAGGCTTGTATCTGAACTCATTCGCAAAGCCCAGTCCCACCCCGGGTAGTCTGCATTTCCATTTCCTTTGTAAAGCCATCACTGAGGCACATCAGCCTTTAATCCGACTACTAACTTAGTCAAGCACTCAATCGCTTTGAGCCTTGGGCAAAATCATTTCCCTTGCTCGTGGGGGTATTATATATATACTACCACCTTCCCAGATGAAAGAAATTCAACTCAGAATATCCTCCCTGATTTTTGAGCAGCAAGAACTACGAAAAGGTTGTTTTCAGGGCTAAGAAAGCCCCTCCTTCTCCTCTTAAACACTTTCTAGTGACCAAGACTCTTCTGATCATCATTGCTTTTTTTGTCCTTCATGAATGAAAGTCATGATGGGAGAGGCAGGCTAAGTCAACCTTCCCCCCTAAGAGAGAATGTTATGCATCCTAATTGGAAGCGCCAGTAGTAGTCTAAATAATGTCCCTTTCAAAGTACAAGACAACAAGCCCAGCTAAAAAGGAAAGTGGTAAGATCTTAGATCTTGATATTACGATATCTTCCTCAAAAGGCCGTCAAAAGGCAGGTTGTCCAAAGACGATTGGGGAACTACGAGTGAGAAGGGTAATAGGCGCACTCAGGCAAGCATTTAAGCTTGGTATTCGGAGGTCGGGTCTTAATTTCCTTTGGAAAGCCATCACTAAGGCACATATCCATTAGGCATGCCTTTACCCCTACTCCTAAGCCCTTACTCCACCACGAACAGCGGAGTAAGCTCCACTCGGGCAAGGAAATACAGATCAGAATAGCTACAGCTGGCCTAGCACTTAGGGCGATATTCTTCTAGACGGCAAGCCATCCGCTAAAGCTAAACTATAAACTAGCAACCGGCTCAAAGAAAAGGCAGGATCGGTTCACTGCCACACCTCAAGCATCGTAGCAGGAGCCTAGGTCAAAGCAAGTACCGGGTTAAAGAGAGAAAGGAGTCAAAGTAACTAGGCTTCCCTGGTATAAAAGTAGGCTGTAGGTGGTCAGAAGACAAGCTCGGGCTTGAAAGCTTGAACGTGACGAATAGGCAGCACTTATTATTCCAATAGGTGGAGTCTCTAAAAGCCTTATAGGAGCATGAGACTGAAGAAGTCAGGCATCAGTTGGTGTGACTCCGGCCCAAAGGTTAGCGAATCCTACTTCCATTCTTTTTGAGGGAAAGTACCGACTGGTGGGAAAGGATGAAATAGCTGTCAGAATCTCTCTGGTGGACTGTTAGACGATAATCAGTCGTCTACCAAGGAAGTACCACTATCAGACTCCACGGCCCCAGGCAGAGCATAAAGCTCAACCTGAGACAACTCGACGACCCAATCATACACGCGAAACATAAGACCAAACCGAAAAGTAGATAAGTCTACCTTAGGAGAGTGCCACGTTCGAATGTAGATAGGAGCGTCGACGAAGTCGGATATGCAAACATCTGGAGCAAGAGCAAGGCTACAATACCACTTTAGGTACTGCTGATACTGATCCATCCAACCACGGAATAAAGACCACTCAAGGAAGTCTTTCATTCCAGGGTACGGAAAGGCAGCATCTGGAGGCATCAAAGGAT